CTTGCCAAGGAGAAGATACGGGTTCGATTCCCGCCGCTCGCCGCCTTAATCATAGTAAGGTACTATGATTAAAAATCAGTCTAGTTGACTGCTTATATTAAATTATATAGTTGTTAGTCTAGTACCATACCCCTTACTATCTTATCCTTCCTTTGCACCCGACTCGAAAAAAAAAAGAGGGCTTTGGGGGCGAAAATCGAACTTGCCAAGGGGGTTTCCTAAACCGGGGATTCACCGAGACAAACAAGAGACAAACTGCTTTTAAAGAGAGATAGACTGTGCCTTTCTTTTATTTCTTTTTTCTTTTCTGTCTGCTGAATATAAAAAAGGGTTGGATATAGCCCTCTGCCGTATCTATACAAATAGAATAGTCCATTTATATGGACTGCTAAGTGCGGAGACGGGAATCGAACCCGTGACCTCAAGGTTATGAGCCTCGTGAGCTACCAAACTGCTCTACTCCGCTCTGTAGGACCGAAAACAGGTGGACGAAAAAGGTTGAATACAAGTCTCTACCATGTGTAGACAAATGGAATAGTCTTTTTATACAGAATGGAGCGGGTAGCGGGAATCGAACCCGCATCGTTAGCTTGGAAGGCTAGGGGTTATAGTCGACGTTGGTTGATTTTTTTTTAACGTCTCTAATTCAAAACCGAACGTGAAATTTTGATTTCATTCGGCTCCTTTATGGATATTCTAACCACTTAACATCTATGTTAGCTTTTCTGTCTGAATGGAACCAAGGCTCTCCGCTTTCTAGATGATCCCTATAGAATAGGAGATAGAAATTCTCCTAAATATCTATCTAATCTACTTATCTCGTTCCCTAATTTCATTCAAGGGATCCTGAGGAAAAGAGTTGAGTTTCCACCGAGCTGAAACAATATAATGATCGTTTTAGTAAACCAAAACTATCGTTTTTAGCTATTGGGCTTCCATTTCCTTTTTAAACAAAAGAAGATTTAGTTACGATTGGAAATAAACTTTTTTGTATCTTCGTCCATAGATCCTTTACTCATATTTATTCAATTGGAATACTTAATCCAATGCAAAATTATGCTTCGCGACTCTGTACTCATAATCGAATTTTTATTTTCCACGCAAATTCAATTAGTCTTTGGATACTAATCGCGAGAATGTATATTTTTCCTCAATATGCTATTGAGAGGAAAAGGATTAAACCTTTTATAAGAACTAAAGTTTTCATCGGAATATGAATATAAAAAAACTTAAGGATGCCTTAAGTATATCATTTCAAATTCAGTTATTAATAGAACGAATCACACTTTTACCACTAAACTATACCCGCTACATGTAGATTATGATACCAGCGCTACCCTTTGTCAAGGGTAGCCATTCGAGAAGGAGGCTAATTCCACCTTCTCGAATCAAACGGAGAAAGTTCATGACAGGGGGCGATTGGTACTTCAATCGCGAGACCCCGCTTTAGGATTTAGATACCCCCTCTCTAGTCCGTAAAATGCATCTTACCCTACCAACGGGTATGAACCAAACGTGTGCATTTCTATTAGGATCGTATTCGACGGTTACGACTACAATGGTCATTATTTGTTTTGCGAGGGCATAAATGTGCAGACTGCTGTATGGAATAGTTTGATTATTCCTACAATATAAGCTAAGAGATATAAGGGACAGTACAGTCCCATAAACCCTTTTCTTCCTTTTCTTTTTTGTTCGGAATTGAATTTCTTTTTTGTTCAGAATTGAATAAAGAAATTGGGAAAGATGTTTTCTTCTCCTACTTATCATGAAGCCCGAGTCGTAGGGAAGGGGTGAGGTGATTTTAAAAAATTCATCATAGACTCCCTCTATCGCTTGAGAGAAGCAACAAACAAAGAGTCATAACTTAAAAAGAAAAGCGGATAGGAATCGACGGATTTACCTGATGAAAATTTACATCAGAGGACTCTGATGAGGACTCCTCGAACTCTTCATAAAGAAGATTCGGAAAGTCTCTGGTTAGTCGAGGCTCTCCATTTACCAATTTCCTCCCCTCTTTTCCACTCAATTCTAGTTTATTAGAGTCTTGTTTAATAGAATCAAAGAAGATGAATAGAACTAAGAACACAGAAAAAAGATCATAGAGGACCAAAACCACTACCAAGCGTTCTTCCTAAGAATCATATTGGGTATCTGTTCCCTTCCTTTTCACCCTTGGATCGGGAATCCAGAATCTTCCTTTTTCCTAGTGTTGGGAAACGGAAAACCTTGAACCTGAAGGAGTTAGGTATGTAGGATATGGTTTTTATTTATGAGTATACGAAGGGAGCGAATTCCTTTATACCCCATCCAATTAGAATTAGCGGAAATAAAACATAAATGGAGAAAGTTCTCATCATAAGAGAAGCCAATAGAAGAAAAAAGTCCAAAATTCTGCAGAACATTCTGAGCACGTGAAAAGTTAATAGCCTAAAGCTAAAAAAAAAGTCTACCTTTTTTTAACAGCGGTTCTTATTGCCCCTTTGGCCTTTTCGGCCCATTGTTGTATCCGATTTAACAATTGATACATATTTGTTCTCCTCTTCAAAAAGAAATCGAACTTCCGTCTTTTGGTTTGGTGAGTCGTCCGAGATCGTGTTTACATACCTATGAACTTACCCTCTTCAAGTATATCAGATACACTAATAATAAATTTAGAGTGTGTTAACTCTCTGTTCATATATTTTATTATGTGTTATACGTATTTCTTTTTTCTTTATATAATAATATAATACCTCCACTTTTTGCAAGGGATAAGAAAGAATATGAAAGATTTTCATATTTTTTTTTATTTTCTCAAGATTTTTAGCCTCGCCATGAATAAACTTCTATATCTCGATATAAAAAAATCTCTACATATATGTCCATATATACATATATTATGTTATGTCCATATATACATATATTATGTACATTAATATATACGTATATTATGTACATTATCGGGTAGACCCATAATGGTAAACAGAAGTGGCGAATTTTGGAATAAAAAGCCCTTTTAACTCAGTGGTAGAGTAATGCCATGGTAAGGCATAAGTCATCGGTTCAAACCCGATAAAGGGCTTTTCACTTAGTGTTAGAGTAATGCCATGGTAAGACGGAAGTCATCGGTTCAAATCCGATAAAGGGCTTTTCTACTAAATTCATTCACTTTTTTCTTTTTTCTTGAATTTTATGACTTAGTTTAGTGCGAGACGCTCACATTTTTGGTCTGAACGCTAAATGAAGAACAGAGTTGCAATTGCAAAAAAGAAATGAAATTGGACTCTTTTTCCTGTTAGAGCAATGAAATCAATATCTGTACTGAACTAACCTTGAATCCTTTTTATTAATCTATTCTTAACCCTTTAAATGAATTCCCCTAAAAAGTAGGGGATAATCCGTGAATTAACCTAACCATTGAAATCCTAACAGAAAAGTAGGAAAGACTCTTTGCTTTGATCTATTTATACTCCTCGAGTATATTGACAATTCCAAAAAACTGATAATACTATCATTATAGTATAATGACGAGTGGTTGTATACGGCGCTATCGTCTAGTGATGCCCCTATCGTCTAGTGGTTCAGGACATCTCTCTTTCAAGGAGGCAGCGGGGATTCGACTTCCCCTGGGGGTAGGGAGTTTTATAAAAAGAGGTTAATCATAGATTATCAAAAACCCTAGAATAAATTCTTCCTGGGTCGATGCCCGAGCGGTTAATGGGGACGGACTGTAAATTCGTTGACGATATGTCTACGCTGGTTCAAATCCAGCTCGGCCCATAAATCTAGGGTTTCGTGAATATGAGCTAAATCCATTTTTATCTTCAATAAAAAAACAAATAAATAAAAATATCAGATCCTCAGATCCATAGAAACAAGGGAGAAAGAAAAAATATAATTTTTTTTATCATCCATATCTCTCTGATTCTTTTCTTTGTAAGAAAAGAGTTTTCTTATTGAAAGGTGGATTATCATTTATTTTTAGGGATAAAAAATCGCGGCATACTAGTTATGCCACTCTCACTATACCCACATATCCTATGTGGGTATGTAGTATATGATTCGTCTATTTCTTAGAGTACGACAGACGAATCGAATCTTCTTATGATTCTAATTTAAGAATCGGTATGCCAAACACCCCGCAGGGATTGTAGTTCAATTGGTCAGAGCACCGCCCTGTCAAGGCGGAAGCTGCGGGTTCGAGCCCCGTCAGTCCCGAACTAAGGTTCAATGAATGGACAAATTCATCTTTCCTTTTTTTTCATCACAAATTTCCCTGAAAAAGGGGGGGCAGGAGGCAAGATCAAATATCTATGGTCCCTTTAGTTCACTTTTTGATTTCGCATTTCTCGGTAAAAAGAGAGCAGTATAATAATTTTTTTTATCACTACTTCCGCTTGATAAGGAAAGACGTACATATTATACGTAAATTAGTATAATTTAGGATATTACTACATTTTTATGATGATACCGCTCTCATCTTAACTTCCTATTCAACTCTTATGGAATAGAGTACCGGTATTTTATCGGAATCCTTACATAAATAGTATTCGGTTATTGTTAAAGAATGAATTTAATAGAATTAGTTCTCCTTTGGGGGTTAAACCACACTCCTTCCATTTTGCAGTTCCAACTTTGTTTGTGTATGTTCAATGAATAATTGGAAAGAATATACCTCATTCTCAATCCATTTGACGACTCCTTTTTTTATGGATTGGATCTGCTCTCATCTTTAGACCCCAAAAAGCAGATATTGATAGTAACCTAATAAAAAAATCAAGCAAACGCCCTTTTTCCTAAATTAGAATATTAGATCTTTTTTATTTAAGATCCTCTTTCATTTCGACTTCTACTGCTTATTTTATTTGGATGTTTATGTGACCTATAAAAAGTCAGTCATATAATAAATGCATAATTCTATGTATAACTATAAGAAAAAAAGAAAAAGGAAGGGAAATTGGATAAGATAAGAAAGATTCTGGGTTTTACATATCGAAAAGCAAAAGTGGAAAAGTATGAAAAATATAGGGGGTTCTGAATCCAATCAAAAAACCCATTTTGGTCTTAGTATGGATAGGGGCTCTTCCTATGTTATATTATTCCACTATCAACCATGAATTGATTTGATAGATCCGATATTCATAATATTGAATTGATTCAGTATTATCAGAATGCAAGTCCTCCCCTTGAATTTATAGGATATCCTTTTTTCCTCTCCATGGGATTACATCCCGAGTTATTGTGAAAAAAAAAGAAATAAAGAGGTTATGGAAGTCAATATTCTCGCATTTATTGCTACTGCATTGTTCGTTCTAGTTCCTACTGCCTTTTTACTTATTATTTATGTAAAAACAGCCAGCCAAAAGGATTAATCGGAATTCCAATTAATCATTGAAGAAATGCAAAAGGGATTAAAGAAACTCAAAATCCAAGTCTTAAATGAAAGGATCTAGTTAGGATCATAAAGTGTGGTAGAAAGAACTAGATATAGTTTTTTCTACCACACTTTAGATTCTTTCTATTATATTATCTTGAATCTATATAGAATAGATTAGTAGATTGAATTATAGTAGTCTAATTCAACTTCTTTTTTCATTCACTGCATCTACCTAATTTCAATCAAGTTAAAATCCAAAAAAATCGAATACAATTCTTCATTGAAAGAATCCTTGGAGGGGGAGAAAAATAATACGAGAATAGAATATAGTAAAAGAAAAAAAGTAAAAGAAAAAACCTGCGAATCTTTCATGCTTAAAAATGCCGTGAAACGCTTCACGCGAGATCCTTCAAAAAAAAAAGAACATAAAAAATTTTCTAAGAAAAAGAGTTTAAATGGAAAATGTGCGATATGTTGTGAATAGCTTCGTGTAAGAAAGTCTAATTTTCTTATGTATAGAGCCTTTTTTTACTCGTAACTTTTAGTATAAATTCTGAATTACTATAATCGCTCTTTCTATTCTGCTCTTTCTATTCTATTATAGTAGAATAGAACAACTCTTTCTTAAAAGAGTTTCTTACAAGAGTGAAACAAAACTAAAGAAATACAGAAAAAAGAAAGTTTGGCAAAATAATTAATGCAAAACGATCAATTAAAGAAATGAGTTGATACTACAATTCGACTACTCAATCAATTAGTAGTATCCCTAGAGTCCACTCCTCCCCCATACTACTAGCGAAAGAGAAAATGAAAAGACTACCATTAAAGCAGCCCAAGCGAGACTTACTATATCCATGTAAATTATGTCTCCTATTTCTATGAAGGAATTATTCTACTATTGATCAATAATCATAATGGAATCGAGGGTACAGAGTCAAAAGGCCATTCTGCCTTAAGACTATGATGAATCAGTTAAAGGAATTTACTCCTAACAAATTCTTATATGATGTAGAATTGGAGAGTTTTCATTTTAAGTAGAAATATGATACATAGCCCTTTTACCTAAAAAAGAGTAGGGGATGCCCTGAATAGAAGACGCGGAAATAGAGAGATTTTTTCTTCCTTTTGTTACGTTTTTTATAAGCAAAGGACGTCCGAATATACCATAAAATTAGGATAGAGAAATATTTATGGGATACCTAATATACCCCTGTTTCTTTTTGACTAAACTCTACGGCCCCGCTTTCTATCTTTCTATGAAAGAGTGAGGAGACCTTATCCACAACTCCGAAATTGATTTATGATCAGCCTATTCAATCTGATTCTCGACAGAATCAGTAGCCTTTACTTTAGTGTATGTAGGTAGCATAAGATGTACGAAGTGTATGTAGTAAGATATATGATAAATAAAATGTATGATAATTAGGAAGTCTTGATATTTCTTCGCGAAGTCCTTTTTTCAATCTTAGATTAAAAAAAGAATGCCCTTTAGGGATCTTTGTATCCAAAGATTTCTGACATTTTAGCCTCGTAGTTTTAAATTCCCGAATCGAATCAATTCGAATTAATAAAAGAAAAAACTACCCCATCCCTATTGGTAGCCGTTTGGGCCACTGCCACCAAAACAAACCTTAGTTTGAGGATAGAACCATGATATAGATTCTCAAAATCCAGTATCGTCAGACCTAGTTACTCTCTTGCTCCAACTTATGGGGTGTACGAATTTGTCGAGTTTGATCAGTACTGTAATCCTAAGGATTTTATTGATCAGGCGGCACCCAGATTTGAACTGGGGATAAAGGATTTGCAGTCCCCTGCCTTACCGCTTGGCCATGCCGCCAAAAAATCCGATCTAAAATCGAGAAAAGAACAAGTATTCATCCACATTTTCCTACTAAAACCCCTTTTCTTTTATCTTGAGTCTAATTTCACTTATTTTTTATTGCAATATAATATTTTGCACTAAATCTATTTCCGCTTTTTTGGATCCTGTTTCGCTTATTCTCCTCGATGGATTCCATCTTAAAACACACATTGCTAACACTAGAAAACTTCCCTTTTCGTTTCTATTCTATTGATTCGTTTCTATTCTATTGAGATGACAAAGGACAAAAAGTGGATTTCCAGTCACAGACCGAAAAATTCAGAACAAATTGGAACCATTAACTAGAATTTTCCTCTTTTTTGAATTGCAGTCGTGAACGACTCTTAAATCGGTATTCTCTCCCCCCACTCCTTTTAATGGCATAATAAAATAGAATAAATGTTTCCCTAATCTGTAATATAGGTAAACTTTAGGTCCGAACAGCATTATTATCTATGGATCCCCCTTATGTACATATCTCTATGAGGAATCGTGCTTTAATTTTTCTTTCATTGCATTAAATATCTTAAAAAAAAAAATAGGAAATTTGCTCTGATATAGATTATGACCTGGCCTTCTTGGCCCACCCAAGTAAAATTACGATAAAAGAAAGGATATGTGGATAGGTGGATAACTAGATTGGCAAGTACTTAAAAAAAGTACTTCCTTTATTTTAGGATTTGCCAACGAAATCCTTTATTTTCCAGCAACTCTACTACTACGATACGAAACAAAAAAGAACCCTCAAATTCTTTTTGAAAATTAAACTAAGCGTGCTATTCTAAATCGAACTAAAGTCAAACTTTTTAGTGCTTATAAATTATTATAACTTTATCCCTTTCATAGAAAGGAGATAAAACGAGAAACCTTTGCTATCCAATATGATTAGAATATCATAAAGTTTAAGTGGCAGAATTTTTTTCTAGGACTGTTTTATCAATTCATTTTCATTTCTACCCCTGCTAAATTAGAACTTTCGTCGAAATTATCTCTATTCATATGTATGAAATACATATATGAAATACGTATGTGGAGTTCCCTAGAATTTCATGTGATTCAGTAAACAGAATATAGATTCCATGATTGCTAGATTGATCCGTAGGGATTGATAAAGAGTGAGCTGATAATGGAATTTTTTTTTCGATAAAAAGGAAACTAAAGATTAAGATGCTCCGGAATGGAAATGAGGGAATGTCCACAATACCTGGATTTAGTCAGATCCAATTCGAGGGATTTTGTAGGTTCATTAATCAAGGCTTGGCAGAAGAACTTGAGAAGTTTCCAACAATTAAAGACCCAGATCACGAAATTGCATTTCAATTATTTGCGAAAGGATATCAATTGCTAGAACCCTCGATAAAAGAAAGGGATGCTGTGTATGAATCACTCACCTATTCTTCCGAATTATATGTATCCGCGAGATTAATTTTTGGTTTCGATGTGCAAAAGCAAACCATTTCTATTGGAAACATTCCTATAATGAATTCCTTAGGAACATTTATAATAAATGGAATATACCGAATTGTAATCAATCAAATATTGCTAAGTCCTGGTATTTACTACCGCTCGGAATTAGACCATAAGGGAATTTCTATATACACCGGGACTATAATATCAGATTGGGGAGGAAGATCGGAATTAGCAATTGATAAAAAAGAAAGGATATGGGCTCGCGTGAGTAGAAAACAAAAGATATCTATTTTAGTTCTATCATCAGCTATGGGTTTGAATCTAAGAGAAATTTTAGATAATGTTTCCTACCCTGAAATTTTTTTGTCTTTCCCGAATGCTAAGGAGAAGAAGAGGATTGAGTCAAAAGAAAAAGCTATTTTGGAGTTTTATCAACAATTTGCTTGTGTAGGCGGGGACCTGGTATTTTCGGAGTCCTTATGTGAGGAATTACAAAAGAAATTTTTTCAACAAAAATGTGAATTAGGAAGAGTTGGTCGACGAAATATGAATCGGAGACTAAATCTTGATATACCTCAGAACAATACATTCTTGTTACCACGAGATGTATTGGCCGCTACGGATCATTTGATTGGAATGAAATTTGGAACGGGTATACTTGACGATGACGATATGAATCACTTGAAAAATAAACGTATTCGTTCGGTTGCGGATCTATTACAAGATCAATTCGGATTAGCTCTTGGCCGTTTACAACATGCGGTTCAAAAAACTATCCGTAGAGTATTCATACGTCAATCGAAACCGACTCCACAAACTTTGGTAACTCCAACTTCAACTTCGATTTTATTAATAACTACTTATGAGACCTTTTTTGGCACATACCCTTTATCTCAAGTTTTTGATCAAACCAATCCATTGACACAAACGGTTCATGGGCGAAAAGTGAGTTGTTTGGGTCCTGGAGGATTGACGGGGAGAACTGCAAGTTTTCGGAGCCGAGATATTCATCCGAGCCACTATGGGCGTATTTGTCCAATTGACACGTCCGAAGGAATCAATGTTGGACTTACTGGATCCTTAGCTATTCATGCGAGAATTGATTACTGGTGGGGATCTATAGAGAGTCCGTTTTATGAAATATCAGAGAAAGCAAAAGAAAAAAAAGAGAGACAGGTGGTTTATTTATCACCAAATAGAGATGAATATTATATGATAGCAGCAGGAAATTCTTTGTCCTTGAATCAGGGTATTCAGGAAGAACAGGTTGTTCCAGCTAGATACCGTCAAGAATTCCTGACTATTGCATGGGAACAGATTAATGTTAGAAGTATTTTTCCTTTCCAATATTTTTCTATTGGAGGTTCTCTCATTCCTTTTATTGAGCATAATGATGCGAATCGGGCTTTAATGAGTTCTAATATGCAGCGCCAAGCAGTTCCACTTTCTCGGTCCGAGAAGTGCATTGTTGGAACTGGATTGGAACGCCAAACAGCTCTAGATTCGAGGGTTTCCGTTATAGCCGAACGCGAGGGAAAGATCCTTTCTAGTGATAGTCACAAGATCCTTTTATCAAGTAGTGGGAAGACTATAAGTATTCCTTTAGTTGCCCATCGGCGCTCTAATAAAAATACTTGTATGCACCAAAAACCTCGGGTTCCGCGGGGTAAATCCATTAAAAAGGGGCAAATTTTAGCGGAGGGAGCAGCTACAATTGGTGGGGAACTTGCTTTAGGAAAAAACATTTTAGTAGCTTATATGCCGTGGGAGGGTTACAATTTTGAAGACGCAGTACTAATTAGCGAACGTTTGGTATATGAGGATATTTATACTTCTTTTCACATCCGAAAATATGAAATTCAGACGGATACGACAAGCCAAGGCTCCGCTGAAAAAATCACTAAGGAAATACCACATCTAGAAGAACATTTACTCCGAAATTTGGACAGAAATGGAGTTGTGAGGTTGGGATCCTGGGTGGAAACCGGCGATATTTTAGTAGGTAAATTAACGCCTCAGATAGCGAGCGAATCGTCGTATATCGCGGAAGCTGGATTATTACGGGCCATTTTTGGTCTTGAGGTATCCACTTCAAAAGAAACTTCTCTCAAACTGCCTATAGGTGGAAGAGGGCGCGTTATCGATGTGAAATGGATCCAAAGGGACCCCCTCGACATAATGGTTCGTGTATATATTTTACAGAAACGTGAAATCAAAGTTGGGGATAAAGTAGCCGGAAGACACGGGAATAAGGGGATCATTTCCAAAATTTTGCCTAGGCAAGATATGCCCTATTTGCAAGATGGAACCCCCGTTGATATGGTCTTCAATCCCTTAGGAGTACCCTCACGAATGAATGTGGGACAAATATTTGAAAGCTCGCTCGGATTAGCAGGGGATCTGCTAAAGAAACATTATAGAATAGCACCCTTTGATGAGAGATATGAGCAAGAGGCTTCAAGAAAACTTGTGTTTTCGGAATTATATGAAGCCGGTAAACAAACAAAAAATCCATGGGTATTTGAACCCGAGTACCCGGGAAAAAGCAGAATATTTGATGGAAGAACAGGAGATCCCTTCGAACAACCTGTTCTAATAGGGAAGTCCTATATCTTAAAATTAATTCATCAAGTTGATGAGAAAATCCATGGACGTTCTACGGGGCCCTACTCACTTGTTACCCAACAACCCGTTAGAGGAAGAGCCAAGCAAGGGGGACAACGAGTAGGAGAAATGGAAGTTTGGGCTTTAGAAGGATTTGGTGTTGCTCATATTTTACAAGAGATACTTACTTATAAATCTGATCATCTTATAGCTCGCCAAGAAATACTTAACGCTACGATCTGGGGAAAAAGAGTGCCTAATCACGAGGATCCGCCAGAATCTTTTCGAGTGCTCGTTCGAGAACTACGATCTTTGGCTCTAGAACTGAACCATTTCCTTGTATCTGAGAAGAACTTTCAGGTTAATAGGGAGGATATTTGATCGGAATAAATATAAATTCTTTTCTTATTTCTATTTTATGATTGACCAATATAAACATAAAAAACTTCAAATTGGACTCGTTTCCCCTCAACAAATAAAGGCTTGGGCTAACAAAATCCTACCTAATGGGGAAGTTGTTGGCGAAGTCACAAGGCCCTCCACTTTTCATTATAAAACCGATAAACCAGAAAAAGATGGATTGTTTTGCGAAAGAATCTTTGGACCCATAAAAAGCGGAATTTGTGCTTGTGGAAATTCTCGAGCGAACGTAGCGGAAAACGAAGACGAGAGATTTTGCCAAAAATGCGGAGTAGAATTTGTGGATTCTCGGATACGAAGATATCAAATGGGATACATAAAACTGGCATGTCCAGTGACTCATGTGTGGTATTTGAAAGGTCTTCCTAGTTATATCGCAAATCTTTTAGATAAACCCCTTAAGAAATTGGAAGGTCTAGTATACGGCGATTTCTCTTTTGCTAGGCCCAGCGCTAAAAAACCTACTTTCTTACGATTACGAGGTTTATTCGAGGATGAAATTTTATCCTGTAACCACAGTATTTCTCCTTTTTTTTCTACCCCGGGCTTTGCAACATTTCGAAATCGGGAAATTGCGACAGGAGCAGGTGCTATTAGAGAACAATTAGCAGATTTGGATTTGCGAATTATTATAGAGAATTCCTTGGTTGAATGGAAGGAATTAGAAGACGAGGGATATAGTGGAGATGAATGGGAAGATAGAAAAAGACGAATAAGAAAAGTTTTTTTGATTAGACGCATGCAATTGGCGAAACATTTTATTCAAACAAATGTAGAACCAGAATGGATGGTTTTGTGTTTATTACCGGTTCTTCCTCCCGAATTGAGACCCATCGTTTATAGGTCTGGGGATAAAGTAGTGACTTCGGATATTAATGAACTTTATAAGAGAGTTATCCGTCGGAACAACAACCTTGCCTATCTATTAAAAAGAAGTGAATTAGCGCCAGCAGATTTAGTAATGTGCCAGGAGAAATTGGTACAAGAAGCCGTGGATACACTTCTTGATAGTGGGTCCCGTGGGCAACCGACGAGGGATGGCCACAATAAAGTATACAAGTCACTTTCAGATGTAATTGAGGGTAAAGAGGGTAGGTTTCGTGAGACTCTGCTTGGGAAACGGGTCGATTACTCGGGGCGTTCTGTCATTGTTGTGGGTCCTTCACTTTCATTACATCAATGTGGATTACCTCTAGAGATAGCAATAAAGCTTTTTCAGCTATTTGTAATTCGCGATTTAATCACGAAACGTGCTACTTCTAATGTCAGGATTGCTAAAAGGAAAATTTGGGAAAAGGAACCCATTGTATGGGAAATACTTCAAGAAGTTATGCGGGGGCATCCTGTACTGTTGAACAGAGCACCTACCCTGCATAGATTGGGCATACAGGCCTTCCAACCCACTTTAGTAGAGGGGCGTACTATTTGTTTACATCCATTAGTGTGTAAGGGTTTCAATGCAGACTTTGATGGGGATCAAATGGCTGTTCATCTACCTTTATCCTTGGAAGCTCAGGCGGAAGCCCGTTTACTTATGTTTTCTCATATGAATCTCCTGTCTCCCGCTATTGGAGATCCTATTTGCGTGCCAACCCAAGACATGCTTATCGGACTTTATGTATTAACGATTGGAAACCCTCAAGGTATTTGTGCAAATAGATATAATAGTTGCAGAAACTATTCAAATAAAAAAGTAAACTACAATTATTATTATTATAAGTATACGAAAGATAAAGAACCCTATTTTTCTAGTTCCTATGATGCACTAGGAGCTTATAGACAGAAACGGATCAGTTTAAACAGTCCCTTGTGGCTCCGATGGAAACTAGATCAACGCGTCATTGTGTCAAGAGAAGTTCCGATTGAAGTTCAATATGAATCTTTTGGCACTTATCATGAGATTTATGCCCACTATCTAATAGTGGGAAATAGAAAAAAAGAAATCCGTTCTATATACATTCGAACCACTCTTGGTCATATTTCTTTTTATAGAGAAATCGAGGAAGCCATACAAGGGTTTAGTCGGGCCTATTCATACACTATCTAAACAAGGAAGTTAGATTCGGCGATGCCCCTTTCGGGGGGCATTCCGATTTCGCTAGTACCATCTTTTTTCCGCGCAAACCCGGATTGAGATTGAAGAAAGGGAGTAAATTAAGTTTTCGAATCACTGACTCAGGCCCATTGTCGAATCCTACTCAGCAATTGTCGAATCCTATTCAGCCAAAAAAGGGGGGTACTTATGTATGGCAGAACGGGCCAACCTGGTCTTTCATAATAAAGAGATAGACGGAACTACTATGAAACGGCTTATTAGCAGATTAATAGATCATTTCGGAATGGGATATACATCCCATATACTGGACCAAATAAAGACTCTGGGCTTCCATCAAGCCACTACTACATCTATTTCTTTAGGAATCGAAGATCTTTTAACAATACCTTCTAAAGGGTGGTTAGTCCAAGACGCGGAACAACAGAGTTTTCTTTTGGAGAAACACTATTATTATGGGGCTGTACACGCGGTAGAAAAATTACGCCAATCCGTTGAGATATGGTATGCTACAAGTGAATATTTGAAACAAGAAATGAATTCGAATTTCCAGATAACGGATCCTTCTAATCCAGTCTATCTAATGTCTTTTTCAGGAGCCAGGGGAAATGCATCTCAGGTACACCAATTAGTAGGTATGAGAGGGTTAATGGCGGATCCTCAAGGACAAATGATTGATTTACCTATTCAAAGCAATTTACGTGAGGGACTCTCTTTGACAGAATATATAATTTCCTGCTACGGAGCCCGCAAAGGGGTTGTAGATACTGCTGTACGAACAGCGGATGCTGGATATCTTACACGTAGACTTGTTGAAGTAGTTCAACATATTATTGTGCGTAGAAGAGATTGTGGTACTATCCGAGGTATTTCTGTGAGTCCTCAAAATGGGATAACGGAAAAACTTTTTGTCCAAACACTAATTGGTCGTGTATTAGCAGACGATATATATATTGGTTCACGATGCATTGCTGCTCGAAATCAAGATATTGGAATTGGATTAGTCAATCGATTCATAACTGCCTTTCGAGCACAACCGTTTCGAGCACAACCAATATATATTAGAACCCCCTTTACTTGCCGGAGCACTTCTTGGATCTGTCAATTATGTTATGGGCGGAGTCCCACTCATACCGATCTAGTCGAATTGGGGGAAGCTGTAGGTATTATTGCGGGTCAATCAATCGGGGAGCCAGGGACTCAACTAACATTAAGAACTTTTCATACAGGTGGAGTATTCACAGGGGGTACTGCCGACCTTGTACGATCCCCCTCGAATGGAAAAATCCAATTCAATGAGGATTTGGTTCACCCCACACGTACCCGTCATGGGCAGCCTGCTTTTCTATGCTATATAGACTTGCATGTAACTATTCAGAGTCAGGATATTCTACATAGTGTGAATATTCCGTTAAAAAGCTTGATTCTAGTGCAAAATGATCAATATGTAGAATCCGAACAAGTAATTGCGGAGATTCGTGCCGGAGCGTCCACTTTCCATTTTAAAGAAAAGGTACAAAAGCATATTTATTCTGAATCAGACGGGGAAATGCACTGGAGTACTGATGTTTACCATGCGCCCGAATATCAATATGGTAATCTTCGTCGATTACCAAAAACAAGCCATTTATGGATATTGTCAGTAAGTATGTGCAGATCCAGCATAGCATCTTTTTCGCTTCACAAGGATCAAGATCAAATGAATACTTATTCATTTTCTGTTGACGGAAGATATATCTTTGGCCTCTCAATGGCTAATGATCAAGTAAGCCATAGACTGTTGGATACTTTTGGTAAAAAAAAAGATAGGGAAATTTTGGATTATTTAACACCAGATCGAATCGTGTCTAACAATCATTGGAATTTTTTCTATCCTTCTATTCTTCAAGATAATTCGGATTTGTTGGCGAAAAAGCGAAGAAATAGGTTCGTCATTCCATTACAATATCATCAAAAACAAGAGAAAGAGCTAATATCCTGTTTGGGGATTTCGATTGAAAAACCCTTTATGGGTGTTTTACGTAGAAATACTATTTTTGCTTATTTTGACGATCCACGATATAGAAAAGATAAAAGGGGTTCAGGAATTGTTAAATTTAGATATAGGACCCTAGAGGAAGAGTATAGGACTCGAGAAGAAGACTCAGAGGAAGAATATGAGAGCCCAGAGAACGAATATAGGACCCGAGAGGACGAATATGAAACCCTAGAAGACGAATATAGGGCTCTAGAGGACAAATATGAAATCCTAGGAGACGAATATGGGATCCTAGAAGACGAATATAGGACTCTAGAAAAAGACTCAGAGGAAGAATACGGGAGTCCAGAGAATGAATATAAGACCCGAGAGGACGAATATGGAACTCTGGAGGAAGACTCAGAAGAAGAATATGGGAGCCCCGAGGATGGCTCAGAGAACGAATATGGAACTTTAGAAGAAGACTCAGAGGAAGACTCGGAGGACGAATATGGGAGCCCAGAGGAAGATTCTATCTTAAAAAAAGAGGGTTTTACTGAGCATCGAGGGACAAAAGAATTTAGTCTAAAATACCAAAAAGAAGTAGATCGGTTTTTTTTCATTCTTCAAGAACTGCATATCTTGCCGAGATCCTCATCTCTAAAGGTACTTGACAATAGTATTATTGGAGTGGATACACAACTCACAAAAAATACAAGAAGTCGACTAGGTGGATTGGTCCGAGTGAAGAAAAAAAAAAGCCATACGGAACTCAAAATCTTTTCCGGGGATATTCATTTTCCTGAAGAGGCGGATAAGATATTAGGTGGCAGTTTGATACCGCCAGAAGGAGAAAAAAAAGATTTTAAGGAATCAAAAAAAAGGAAAAATTGGGTTTATGTTCAACGGAAAAAAATTCTCAAAAGCAAGGAAAAGTATTTTGTTTCGGTCCGACCTGCAGTCGCATATGAAATGGACCAAGGTAGAAATTTAGCAACACTTTTCCCGCAAGATCTCCTGCAAGAAGAGGATAATCTCCAACTTCGACTTGTCAATTTTATTTCTCACGAAAATAGCAAGTTAACTCAAAGAATTTATCACACGAATAGTCAATTCGTTCGAACTTGCTTAGTAGTGAATTGGGAACAAGAAGAAAAAGAGGGGGCTCGTGCTTCCCTTGTTGAGGTAAGAACAAGTGATCTGATTCGCAATTTCCTAAGAATTGAGTTAGTCAAGCCCACTATTTCGTATACACGAAGAAGGTATGATAGGACAAGGGCAAGTGCAGAACCGATTCCTAATAATAGGTTAGATCACAACAATACCAATTCCTTCTATTTCAAGGCGAAGGTTCAATCACTTAGCCAACATCAAGAAACTATTGGCACCTTGTTGAATCGAAATAAAGAATACGCATCTTTGATGATTTTGTCGACATCCAACTGTTCTCGAATTGGTTTATTCAAGAATTCGAAATACCCCAATGCGGTAAAAGAATCGAATCCTAGAATTCCTATTCGAGATATTTTTGGGCTCTTAGGCGCTATTGTACCTAGTATATCAAATTTTTCTTCATCTTACTGTTTATTAACGCATAATCAGATCTTGTTAAAAAAATACTTGTTCCTTGACAATTTGAAACAAACCCTCCAAGTACTTCAAGGACTTAAATACTCCTTAATAGATGAAAATAAAAGGATTTTGAATTTCGACAGTAACATCATGTTGGATCCATTCCATTTGAATTGGCACTTTCTCCATCATGACTCGTGGGAGGAGACATCGGCAATAATTCACCTTGGACAATTTATTTGCGAAAATGTATGTCTATTTAAATCGCACATAAAAAAATCTGGTCAAATTTTCATTGTTAATATGGACTCCTTTGTTATAAGAGCAGCTAAGCCTTATTTGGCCACTATAGGAGCAACTGTTCATGGTCATTATGGAAAAATCCTTTACAAAGGAGATAGGTTAGTTACCTTTATATATGAAAAATCGAGATCTAGTGACATAACGCAAGGTCTTCCAAAAGTAGAACAAATCTTCGAAGCGCGTTCAATTGATTCACTATCACCGAATCTCGAAAGGAGAATTGAGGATTGGAATGAGCGTATACCAAGAATTCTTGGAGTTCCCTGGGGATTTTTGATTGGAGCTGAGCTAACCATAGCCCAAAGTCGCATCTCTTTGGTTAATAAAATCCAAAAGGTTTATAGATCCCAAGGGGTACAGATCCATAATAGACATATAGAGATTATTATACGCCAAGTAACATCAAAAGTACGGGTTTCCGAAGATGGAATGTCTAATGTTTTTTTACCTGGGGAATTAATAGGGCTATTGCGAGCGGAACGAGCAGGGCGGGCTTTGGATGAATCGATCTATTATCGGGCAATCTTATTGGGAATAACAAGGGCTTCCCTGAATACCCAAAGTTTCATATCTGAAGCAAGTTTTCAAGAAACTGCTCGAGTTTTAGCAAAAGCTGCCCTACGAGGTCGTATTGATTGGTTGAAAGGCCTGAAAGAAAACGTAGTTCTGGGGGGGATTATACCTGTTGGTACCGGATTCCAAAAATTTATGCATCGTTCCCCACAAGACAAGAACCATTATTTAGAAAGTAAAAAAAAAAATCTATTCGCGTCGGAAATGAGAGATATTTTGTTTCTCCATACAGAATTAGTTTCTTCTGATTCTGACGTAACAAAGAATTTCTATGAGACATCAGAACCCCATTTACCCTCATTTATACGATTTAAGAATACATAAAGCAGATTTTTTTTTTAATAAGTAAAAGAAGTAAGTGTGGAAGGTTCCATCGGAACAATTATTATTTATTTCAAGCTATTTTGGCTCTTTCTTAATCTTTAAAAAGAAATCAATTCCGTAATGGTAAGACGAAAAAAAGAAAAAAAAGGAAGTGTGGGAAAAATGACAAGAAGATATTGGAATATCAATTTGAAAGAGATGATAGAAGCGGGAGTTCATTTTGGTCATGGTATTAAGAAATGGAATCCTAAAATGGCCCCTTACATCTCGGCAAAGCGTAAAGGTACTCATATTACAAATCTCGCTAGAACGGCTCGTTTTTTATCAGAAGCTTGTGATTTAGTTTTTGATGCAGCAAGTCAGGGAAAAAGCTTCTTAATTGTTGGTACCAAAAAAAGAGCAGCAGATTTAGTAGCATCAGCTGCAATAAGGTCTCGCTGTCATTATGTTAATAAAAAGTGGTTTAGTGGTATGTTAACGAATTGGTCGATTACCAAAACTAGACTTTCTCAATTTAGAGACTTAAGAGCAGAAGAAAAGATCGGAAAATTCTACCATCTCCCAAAAAGAGATGTGGCAATCTTAAAGAGAAAATTATCTACCTTGCAAAGATATCTCGGCGGGATCAAATATATGACGAGGTTGCCTGACATTGTGATCGTCCTTGATCAGCAAAAAGAGTATATAGCTCTTCGGGAATGTGCCGTTTTGGGGATTCCTACTATTTCTTTAGTCGATACAAATTGTGACCCAGATCTCGCGAATATATCGATTCCTGCCAACGATGACACTATGACTTCAATTCGATTGATTCTTAACAAATTAGTATTTGCAATTTGTGAGGGCCGTTCTCTCTATATAAGAAATCGTTGATTAAGATTAAGAAGAATAGTTAACTCTTGAACAACTGCGTGGATTTCATTTACGGGATCAGTTACTATTCTTTTTTGTTTTGCATAGATAATAGATAAAAGAAGGGGAATATTGATATATATTAGAGGGTATTGATATATATTATCATCTGATGTGATTTCTTGGTATCCTAAATATAAGATTAATACTTCAAGTTGCTGAGTTGAGAAAGAGATGGTTGAATCAAAAGAATTCCTTTTTTGAAGTTCAATTTTTATCAGAGGACAATATGAATATTACACCATGTTCCATTAAAACACTCAAGGGGTTATACGATATATCGGGTGTAGAAGTAGGCCAACACTTCTATTGGCAAATAGGAGGTTTCCAAATTCATGCCCAAGTACTCATCACTTCTTGGGTCGTAATTACTATCTTGCTAGGTTCAGTTATCGTAGCTGTTCGGAATCCACAAACCATCCCGACCGACGGTCAAAATTTCTTCGAATATGTCCTTGAGTTTATTCGAGACTTGAGCAAAACTCAGATTGGAGAAGAATATGGTCCCTGGGTTCCCTTTATTGGAACTATGTTCCTTTTTATTTTTGTTTCGAATTGGTCGGGTGCTCTTTTACCTTGGAAAATTATCGAGTTACCCCATGGGGAATTAGCAGCGCCCACAAATGATATAAATACTACTGTTGCTTTAGCTTTACTCACATCAGCGGCATATTTTTATGCGGGTCTTAGCAAAAAAGGATTGAGTTATTTCGAGAAATATATTAAACCAACCCCAATCCTTTTACCAATTAACATCCTAGAAGATTTCACAAAACCATTATCGCTTAGTTTTCGACTTTTCGGAAATATATTGGCGGATGAATTAGTCGTTGTTGTTCTTGTTTCTTTAGTTCCCTTAGTAATTCCTATACCAGTCATGTTTCTTGGATTATTTACAAGCGGTATTCAAGCTCTTATTTTTGCAACGTTAGCCGCAGCCTATATAGGTGAATCCATGGAAGGTCATCATTAAATTGACTAGTTTTCGAAACAGTCTTTTTTTTAGTTTAGACCAATTCATGTATGGTTCCGGATAATCCTCCTGGTTGGAAAACTAAACAGTTCGAAATGCGTATGAATATACAACCTAGAATTGTAGGAGAGAGAATAGACTTTATTATGGAATTGTTAAAGTATATATGCATTCAGGGGGGGGATCAGGTTAGATCTATATCCTTAATGTCTATAAGAATAAGACAGTCATTTTTTGCGCGGCTTTCTAAGTAATGATTTTGGAATCGGATTCAATAGAAAATTATAAAATACGCAAACAAAATAGAAGAAACATATTTATATGGGATTTTTTATCCCTAAGTTAGATTCATTATCTAATCCAATATATAGAATTCCCCATAAGGAATTAGATTTCATATCTAGTTCTATGCAGCATGTTGTTATCAATTGTATATCTTGATTTGATTCCTATTGGATTTGGATTAGTTCGATTTCAATAGGGGTTCTTCCTGTATTTCGTCCCTTATTATGGATTAGATGAAAGAAAAAGGGGGGGACTCAAGAATATCGAAGAGTAAAAAAAAGGATGGAATGAAAGCGTGGTTAGTTGGAAAGAAAGATAAATAGAATAATAAGAATCTTATGGATTTACACAAACCTCTAATGATTAGAAACTCAAAATGAGATCCTGAAGTAGTTCGGACGATTTAGATTATCATTTCCATTTGTACTTTTTAGTTACTTTTATCCAAATTAGAAGTAATAATTTCTTGGTTGATTGTATCCTTAACCATTTCTTTTTTTTTTGACACGAGGAACTCACCATGAATCCACTAATTGCTGCTGCTTCCGTTATTGCTGCTGGATTGGCTGTAGGGCTTGCTTCTATTGGGCCTGGAGTTGGTCAAGGTACTGCTGCAGGACAAGCTGTAGAAGGTATTGCGAGACAGCCAGAAGCAGAAGGGAAAATACGAGGTACTTTATTGCTTAGTCTAGCTTTTATGGAAGCTTTAACAATTTATGGTCTGGTTGTGGCACTAGCGCTTTTATTTGCGAACCCTTTTGTTTAATCCTAAAAAAGAAAAGAGTCCTTTAGATTAGATATTTTTTCCTTTTATTTTAGGAATTTTTGGAACATTTCCACAAAGGAGATCTTTCACAGGTCAAACGAGACCTAAGACTTAATCTAAAAGAAATTTTTAGATTGAATCTATTTGCATTAAAAAAAATTGCATTAAAAAAACCGATCAAAAAAGGGCGAGCGAAGTAAGTGATCAAAAAACTTTCTTCTTTGTTCGTCCTATCTATAAGAGGAGAGAATATGAAAAATGTAACCCATTCTTTCGTTTTTTTAGCTCACTGGCCATTCGCTGGGAGTTTCGGGCTTAATACCGATATTTTAGCAACAAATCTAATAAATCTAACTGTAGTGGTTGGTGTATTGATTTTTTTTGGAAAGGGAGTGTGTGCGAGTTGTCTATTTCAAGAATAGATTGGATCTATCCGGCTGCACTTTATAATATTTTTTATTTTGGGATAAATTAAGAAAAGGTGCACGATCTCGACGAATTACTTCTGAATAACTTCAGAAACCATATGGAAGAACCATAGCATTTCGCGACTCATTGGTAAATTTACTTTGATTCTCTATAGACCAATAATGCGAGACCATTAACATGGTTAAAGCTAAACTGCTTGAAGTCCAGGCAAAAAGGGGTACTCTTTCTACAACTATATTAGTATTAGTATCGAAATGCTTTAAACGGGAAATAGCTAGTGTAGAATTTATCTGATATAGAACACTCATATCGATAAAATGGTTTGAACTATTTACTAGAAGGGCGCCCTGCCCTTTTTCCAATGCCGAATCGACGACCTATGTCTAAAAAAAAGAGAAATTTTTTGGATTTGAAGAAAAAATAAAAGGAATTCTATCAATTTTCATTTTCCATTTATTTAGTTAGTTTTTCTTAATGAAATGGAAATTATTAACTAACAGAGCAAACACAAATAAAGAAACAACTTTACTGACCGTGATAGATTTTGATCTAGTCGGAAGAGTCCTCTTAATATTTATCTAGTCTTATATAAATTTCGGTATATTGAAATACAAACAGAAAAGAGAGGATAGAGGATAGGCTCATTACATAAAAAAAGGATATGGAAATATCCATAATACATAGCAAAAAAGAAAA